CAACTACGTCCAGTAGCTTTGATTCCATTAATAGCAATAGGTCTTTCACATACAAGGAAAGAGAATAGGCACCGATAATCCGAATCGGAATAGAAGTCAGTAATAGAAGCAATCAGTAGAAAAGGAATCGGCAAACAAAGGCGCTTGCGGCTCCACGTCACCCCTTCGTCCCTCAAAAATCATTGTGTCGTTTCGGTCTGTGCCAATGAATCCCTATCTTTATCTCTATCCACGGCTTCTCTATGAATCGATCTAGACTATCCTCTATCCGGATAGATATGTCCCTATGAGCGACTACGCCGATCTTTTCTTATATGTTTTGGCCACGTCCCTTGGAGCTCCGAAGAGGAAGGTTTGGATCTTTCAATCTTATGTCGTGAGGGATGTGACCTATGTTAGGTCCATAAGATACTACAGCTTTTTTGGTTCTATGATTCACCTCCGAATAATGAGTAGGTAGTTCGATCCTTTTGATTCTTCTCTTCCTAGTAAACTGATGGGGGAACCCAGAGCAATAGGTCGAATTACTATATAAAGAAGACTTGTAAACAAAAGGACTTTTTGTTCGAGTAGGAAGATTTAGGTTTTTCTCGTTCCTTCTCTTCGATAAGAATAAGTATTTGAAATGATACAAATTCCTCTTCATTCTGTTGTGCTCAGCGAAGGAACTGCCTAAGCATACTTTTTCGGATCCAAACTTCTTTGTTCTTTCTAAGTCTTCTTCTTGCATAGAAGAACGTAACTCTTGCAAAAACCGGGATTTGAGTAGTAGGCGGCACCCCCTCTTAGTTTTGAGTAGGCGGAACCATTCAGTTTTGGTTCTTCTCCACATTCTTACCGGGCAACCCAGGGCGCAAGCGCCTATGATTTTGTCAACTGATATGTCGATATAGAAAGATCTCCTTATTTCTTCACCGCGGGTTCTCGCGTCATTTTCTTGAAAAGATATTAGATCACCGTGGGACACTTTAAAATGAGTCATGCTTACCATTCCATTATTCACACAAAGCCTTCGATGACTTATCGGCTGCCTTGCTTGACTAATAGTTTCACGAAAATGGAGACGAACCGGAATAACGTCCGATCTTGTTTCTGGATTGAGTTGTAAAGGTATATATGAAGTTTGTTCTGTTCCTCTGTGCATCTCTGTGATGGGTAAATCCCCATGAAAAAGGGGCAACTTTCGTGTAGTTTGTGATTTGATGTAACTGTTTAGATTTTCTCTCTCCGAAAGATTTATCTTAATGGATCTCTTCTTGTTCCTCAATCTTCCGAGAATGCGGCGTTGTATTTTTGTGAGTTCTCTGTTCCGAACATTTCCTTGAAGTAGACGACAAGTTTTAAATCTTAATGCAGGCATGGCATATCTCGTTGAATCCGTCTTTTTCGCCACATCAGGGCTATGGGAGTCGAACCCAATTCTTCCACGACGACCCCCACGAATCAATAAGGACTGAACAAAGACGAGGCTACCCATTTTGAAACAACATTTTACTTAGCTATTTAGTCAATGACAGATCCGCTTTGGCGTACTTGCAAGTCGTCTAACGTTGTCATGTGACACTATCCTTCCTTGCTTTTTGATACGCTTGCTGGAGAAGGTCGGCTAAGTGCAGGAATGCCGTATGACCGAACTCGAACTCGTTTCTCTTTTCTCATATGAAATTATTTGACCCAAGTCATGATAATCAAGGTATTGTAAATAATATAACATGAGGCCATTTTAAGAAACTCTTCCCTTCTTTTTCTAGGCATTTATTCTTTCTGTTCCGGCTCTCCATGACCCCAAATTTCGCTGGTAGCTCGTTTCTATCTCTTCTATTCCTGCGAATACCGGCACCAGCATTGTTGGCTCTTTCGAGCGAAGGGTATTCTTATTTCATGATACAAATGCTTTCCCTAAGAGGCAGGTTGAGGAACTCTTACTGGATCCCCTCCCAGTGGGTTCCGTTTCATTCGCATTAGATGCCTTCTCGTCTTTGAGCTTTAGCTTAAAAATAAATAAAAGAATCTTCCATGTTGCGCGCTTGAGATATTAGCTCATCCCATGTGAGTAAGTTCAAGCGCCTGAGTGAGCTCGAATTGCAAGTCTGCTGGCATGGCATCAATAAACCAATCAATGAGATGTTGTTGGTCGCTTGGCTTCTCATTCAGAGGAATTCTCTTTTTGATATTCCAAAATTTGACAATGAATTGGTCAACTGTTTCATTATTTACAATACCTTGGTCATCTGAACTAATTATAGCAGTCTTCTATGTGCGCTTGGGAGAACGAGGGCTGATCCCCGACAGGGTAGATCTCTCTCCCTCCTAGATGGTGTTAGCGACAGATGTGACGGTAAAGTATGTAAGTCATTGGCTATAGACTTGGGTACCACTTCTCGATGCACTGATAAGTGTCACTTCCCATGAGACCGAAGCGAGGCTTTTCCTTAAGAGCTGAGGGGCTGTGGGCGAGCTTGGCCTTCGTCGGGAACAGATTGTGCCCATGATTGGGAAAGCTGCTGAGTTCGCTAGATCAAAAAATGACATTAGAAAAGTCTCATGAGTCGCTGTTGTTTGCTAGGGCTTATGAATTCCTGTGTTAACCTGAATCGGCCATTGTCTTTTCGAGTTCCCCCACCCAGGTGAGAAATAACTTACTTAGACTATATTAAAAGGAGGAGCACACCAGCTCTATGAAGCTGGCCTTGTTACAACAGCTTAAAATACCCGATGTTTGTGGGCCAAAGACTAAACCAAACGACGCCCTGCCCTACGATTGCGGGCTTGTTGGGTGGTCTCTTCTTTGAGGAGTAAGGGTCGATTTCGCTTGTTTCAAAGTGCACTGCACTGACTAGACAAACTAACCGGCACTAAAGCTTTAACTGACCCTGCCCAACGCCTTGGTTTAAATAACTCAGAAATCTTTCTTCTTCTCTTTCTTCGACGAGATCAAACGCTTTCCAGCCGCTGGCAAGCCTACCCTCTTGTATAATCGGGCGAAACCTCCTCTATAGATAGCTCTATAGATAGGTGAATTATCCTCCTTCGTTAACTGAACACCTACCAAGGACGTTGGGTAGGGAAGGTTAGCTTGGAGAGCGACCTACCAAGCTGTCAAAGTGTTGACTATTCAACTTACCGTGGGCGGTAGGGATGGAATTCACAAACAAATTATAGAACTTAATCTCTCCCCTCGGGCTGGGTATCAAGCCTATTGCATCCTTTTAGTGCCCATACCCCTACTTTTTCTCGAAAGAATAACCGTAAGAACTACTGCTTTTGTCGAGGCACGCCCCAAGGGACATAAAGGGTGAGACTTAGTCCTTTGTTGAAGAGACAGGAAAAAAGATTGGAACCGATAAACAACCAGACGGCGAGACTTCGGTAGATTGCTCTGACTCCGGACGAACCGAATGCGCAGGATGCACAAAAAGAGGAAGTGGTAGCTGAAAACTTCCCCTTGGGACGGTTAGGTTTCAAGCGAAAGGAACGAAGTCTTTTAGCTATACCGACGAACGAACGCTTTTAAGCAAGCTCTTCTAAAGAGCCGGCTCATGACTGGTGTGTATGTAGGTTTTTTTGCGGCGAATTTTTCAACTTTTTGGATATTTAATCAAACCGCTCCTCTTGGTCGCCTGTCACGGCTCAACCATCTTTACTCCTTTGACCTCTCTTTGGCAACCGCGAGGTTTCCGTTGACGTTTCAGGAGGTGGTGGTTAAGGGCTTGTTCGGTAAGGGAGTCTCTTTAGCTGGGGTCTTCTGTAGGCTTGGTAGAAAGATGTTTCAATCTCCGAGTGACTCAAGAAAGGGTACCATGTCTGCTTTAATTATTTACAATACCTTGGGTACCTCTCGTCTTGGCCTTTGTTCTCCTTATGCAACCACTTTCTTGTGTGGTGTGTTGCTCCGGATGTATATCCTGGGCGTCCTTTCCTCGTCGATTATGCTCTCCTCGGTAACGATATCGTCATCGGGGATTAGAAGGTAGCTCTATGCTATAGAAAGTGTCTCGCGTGGTTCCTTTCGATGCCGAAATCGCAGGTCTCGGATATCGGAGCCTTGGAATTTGCAAAGAAATTCCGTGTTTGTTAAGGGCTCCGATCTCTCAAACATATTAAGATTATTAGAGCAGCGACTCACGCTCTGTCATGGATGCTGGTACAACAAAGTTTAGGAATCCAACAAAGTTTGCAGACTTCATTACGTCTGAGAGGTGCGGGTTATCGCCGTTATTGTGCGTCCGCCTCGACTTTGAATTCGAAGTTTAATCGGCATTGGTACCGCCACATCTTGGTGGCCTATAGTCCTGAGGGAACACGGCCCTTTGAGATTTTGGGCAGGGGTTCCCGTAAGGGTTCCTCGTTACGCCTTATCAATTAGGGATGGTACGGTGGATGTTGTTGGAAACCTGTGAGCTAGATTGGAAAGCTGTTGAGTAAATGCGATCGGGGGCTTTATGAATGCTTAGACAAAGACAGTATCGAGATTGTCGAGCGCTTGTCCTTCCGGGTCAAGGCCTGCGTTCAGTACGTCTCGTGGTATGCGGAGCGTCGAGTAGTTACGGCGTTGGCGTTGTCGAATTGTTGGACCCTCCTGCGGTCGTCTTTAGACCCGGCCGGAAAGAACAACTACAAAAATTCCATTCCATAAGTACGGTCGGATGTTTAAAGCTTACGATCTCATAAGGGTCCGGACTGTCTCCTTGCCTACAGGTGACGTGGGAGTTCACTGTTTAATCGACATCGTCACGCTAAAACTCTGGGTGAGGGCTTACCCGTGATTGGATAAGTTTTATACAGTCGGAGACATAGGTTTTTTATAAGTATGCCTTTCTAACTAAAACCAATGCAAGAATAAGATAGAGTCCTTTGGTTGCGCTAGGTGTCGCCTATCGCTTCTCCCACGTGCATTCTACAAGCAAGGACATCCATGCGAGTATGCATTCATTATTCCCGTTCCCGTTTCCGCAAAGAGAAGAGGAATGGGTTAGTGTCCTGTTGATCCCTTGCACCAAGACAGTTTTTATAATTGGCTTATGGACCCGGCTCTTCACAAGACCTCGGTGGTACGCATACCGGAAACCTAAAAAGGCTAGTCTCGGGTAACCTTCAAGGTCTCTAACTCCCCGACTCAGAAAGCTTCTGCCTACACCTGCCTGCGCCCTCTATCTAAATCATCCGCAATGGTTCCTTATTTCTTGCTACGAGCTTAACGGTCGCTACGAGACTGTGGGTCTCTTTCTTAGTTATATGAAAAGGGCTCTTTCCCCTCGTCAAGGCGCTTGCGTTGAAGACAAAGAGTGCCGTGGTAACTGATGTGTTACCTAAGTCATACACAGTGCTGTATGCCAAAGAAAGCCGGATCCAGCAAACGGAGTTCGGCCGTAGTGTGCATTGAAAAGCCGTAGCATGCGCTGAAAAGCCGTAGTTTGCAGTTCCTTTCATTCAAGAGTAGCTTATGAAGACAGATATCCGAAAAAATAGGGATTGATAACGTCGTTATAGGCTAAGAAAGAAAGGAGTAGTCGTCTAGCTTAGTTTACAGGCTTGCCAACAGACTTGCTTGACCGGCCTCTTGTCTTGTCTACTGAAGATACGGGACGAGCTAATAAGCTATACTGTTTAGTTTTGGAACACCTATTGACTCCCTAAGATCGACTTTAGTGCCAGGTGACAGAGATTGATTCAGCAAATAAACTCTCTGCCGATTAAGTAAGGGCGAACCTTGTTGACCAATTCTTTCTTACGAGTTTACCTACAACTCTGTCTTGGACCTTCGGCCTTATCTGGGACATAGTGCACTTCCTGCGGATTGCTCTTCAGTTACCTCGATCTTTCCGTCAGATAGCGTAACCAAATCCCATTCTTTCTCCATAGCTTCTGGCTCTTTGTCTCTGTCTTCCTCGAAAAAAACCTCCAAGCGCTGCTGTTTAAGCCCCTTTCTTTGAGTCGAGGCGAGGTAAGATATTATGTTAGTTGAGGGATCAAAAAACACGAATTAGGCCATTTTCCTCGTATTTTGATCTCTTGCCACTTCTTAATGACTAATTGTTTCACCAACCGCGTCAACTGCTTCATTGATGGCTGAACTCCCATGTTGTTGAGAATACTGAGAAGCATTGGGCACCCGAACTTACTTACGACTTGGGAAAGATCGAAAGCTTGCTATTTGTCCCCGTTTAAAGCTTCATCAACTGCTACAAACAATCTTCATATTCTTCAGCCCCAGAATCCTAAAGATAGTCAACCTCGAAATATGGCCTTTTCAAAAATGTCTTGTCTCTATCGGTATTTTTAAACAGATCTTTTGTATTTGCCAGCGATGGACAAGCTTTCTTGATTGGCCTTTCTATAGGTCTTGTTCTCGACTTGTTCTTCTTTCGTCTTTCTCACCTTCTTCAATAACCTTTTCCTTCTAGTGAATATTTCCTAGAAAGAAAGTGATTGGCCATTCAGAGTGTCGAACCTACAGTGACGTTAAACGCAAAGAGGAAGTTCGGGATAAGGAAGAAATCTGGGTGACTCTTTGTTGCATTGTATTTAAAACAAAGAGTGCTGCAGTTCTTTGCAAAAGGCCTTTGCACCAAAACCGAGGTCCTTTACCTGGTGCTCTTTCCTTGACTAGATCTGGGTACCCTAGGATTATCCCTAGTTTACATCGAAGGATAATCTATCAGGGGACAGATAGAAGTGCAACTATCGTCCGACTATATCTTTCTTGGTTTTCCCTTTACAAGTTCGGTCTGAATCTGCTCGAGAGCCTGAATTTCAGCAGCCATCGTTCCATTTTTGGTCCTGCACAGCTTCGGTGAAAGAAGTAGGCTCTGGTATAGAAGACAGAGCTAGTACAAACGAGTGGTAAGACGGAGTTCATAGGATTTGAAATTAGATAGAGGGTGTCGTGTACCTTTTTATGATGATGTCATAGAAGGTGACGAAGGAGTGCTATGTAACATGGCTTGAGGGCAATGGTAATCACGAGCTAGATAAGGAGGGAAGCCGCCAGGCTTTAGTAGATGGCGGACGAGGCGGAGGTGGCGGTGCAATAGTTACCTCATTTGAACCAGACAATGGGACAGTCTTTTGTGGGACATGAGAGGAATCATTGAATAATTGATCATTATCATTTTTCGGTTGTGTGGGACCATTAGAGTCACTAGAACCATCAATTGTGGGGTGAAGTGGTGTATGGGCAGGAGGTGGCCGCAGGTAATGGTAATACAGTGGGAGATAGGCTTGGAGCTTAGAAGCCAGTGGGAGCTGCGCCGCTTCAAGAGGAAACCCGGGAAAAGCTTAACCTCAGCGTACCAAGATCTGGGGCTGAGGATCGTGCAATTCAATCTCTTTATTTCTTTTGAAAGGATTCCGAGAATATCTAAACACCATAATTATTCGGGTTGCTAACTCAACGGTAGAGTACGAGACTTTTAAGTGCGGCTAGGATCTTTTACACATTTGGATGAAGCAACGGATTCGTCCATACCATTGGTAGACTTTGTAAGACCACGACTGATCCTGAAAGGGAATGAATGGAAAAAACAGCATGTCGTATCAATGGAGAACTCTGAGAATACTTCATCCTTACCGGCAAAATCTTGTTTGAATTCTTGGAACAAAACAAAATAATTCAAAGTTGGGTTGAGTGAATAAATGGATAGAGCCCTATGGCTCCAATTATAGATTTTCTATAAGAAAAGCAACGAGCTTCTGTTCTTAATTTGAATGATTACCCGATCTAATCTAATTAGATGTTAAAAAAAATGAGTGCCGGATGCGGGAAGTTTCTAAATATCGAGGATTCTCGATTTTCTTTAATGAATCCTAACTATTCTCCATTATGGAGTGGAGACGAATAGACAACCAGGAACCTTATTTCTTTGAAAACTTGCTCGACACACGAACCTCGCAAGACGAGAGTCGGATCGAGGATAAACATCCTTTAAAAGGACAATGTAAGATCTAGGATCAAAAACCTTTCCTCAGGCAAGGTCAGCTCTAGAAGTAGAAAAGGAGGGGCTAAAGTTATAGGAATGAAAGAGTCGAAGATCAATCCTCAGGCTGTGTACGGGGAACCTTTTTTTAGTGCTGTAGATAGAGTTGGACTCCGGCGCTTGGAGGCAAAGGCGCCCGAATGAGCTTCGTTCGGCAATGTTAAGATCTTGTTATGGGGACACGTGGGAGAAGATGATTCGGTTCTAGCTGAAGAAGACGTGCAACGATTCAAGTCGCAATGTAGAGAGACTAAGAACTCCAAGTATTTGCTGTTCCGTCAATTCAGTCAGTCTCTCACAGGTATGGCTTTTCGTTAGTCTTGTATCTTGTCTCAGAATTCCATTCTGAATTGGGATCAGATGGAACGGGCCTTCTGAGAAGAGTCAAGGTCGTAGTTAAGTAAGCATACCTAACGCATAGACTCTCTTCGGTCGCAACCCAAACGGTACGGCCTCGCTGCCTCCTTTCTGGCCAATTATCAAAGCAGCAGTAGAGTTCGGTTTTTCTAGATAAATAAGGTTGAATTAGAGCTTGATGTTACCCTTTCCATATTCGTACCATCTCCAACTCATTTTTTTTCTTTGCCTATACTCAAAATGTAACCATGGTCGTCCCACAAAATGGATATCCATGCTTTTTTTTGTCTATTAGTCATCGGTAAGACGACATGGGAGCATCCTTTGATCACTATTTTCTGGCTAAGTAGCCTGCCCCGCATACTCTTTATAGCTCAGCCATTCTCAATTTGGATTTGGCCATAGTGTTCCTACCTACTTGGAAGGAAGTAGTTTATTCTTATCTTCTTCCTCCAGAATTTCTTGGGTCTTTCAACACTGTTTTACCAATTGCCATTGGAACTACTGCTTCTCGATCAACTTGAAACATGCTCTAGGTTGTTTTAAGGCTACTGTCTTTTCTCCCGGTGCCTTTCTTTCATCAAAGAAGGAAGTCAGTAAAGAACTTACAGACCCTGGAGTCTCTTTAAGAATAGTCTGAATCACTTGGACAGTGGAAATCCAATTTGTTTAAGGGTTGTTTTGTCCTTCCGAATCGGGGTTCGCTGCTGTGGTGTCTTCAACTTTCTTTGATTTGTTTGCTTTCTCCAGTCTTCTGCTGGTGTCTCTGGGACTCTTGTCGTTAAACTTCTTCGAACATTTGTTTGTGGCTGTGCTTGTTTTTATGAACTTTTGGCTCCTTCTAATCATTGTGGTTACACAGTAGGTTCTTCTTCGTCTGCTTCTGTTCCCACAAAGTTTACCTAGTGCTTAGGACATCCGGAATCATCTAACCTAATCCACACCATTGACACATCTGTTGTGTTGATAGGTTGGTTGTTTGGCTTGGTCCTATGCCCCCACCCAACCTTCCTTCACACCCTGCAAGCGCAATGGGTCGTCCTTCCATATCATATTCCCGGGGAAACTCTCTTAGCTTTCCTTCTTGGTGATCTCAGACTTTGTTCTTTCGATTCGAAGGCCTCCTCTACCGCAGTTTGGTAAGTAGCATACCCCATGTTTGGTCTGGTTCTTGTGTTGTAACGGCACCCTTCGTTTCGTTTGTTGTGCAGAAGGGATAATATATACGATACGAACTCTTTGGTTAGATCGGACAGGGACTTCTATAAAAAAGATCTTTCCACTAAATCATCATACTATAAGTCAAAGTCACGGCATGAGGCTAGGAATAAGAACGAGAATCGGTGTCGTGGTGGTGCTACGAGATGGCGATTTATCGTATCGTATAGAGGCGGACCTATTGATTGACCATAGATGCGAACCGATCTACCGGTATCTAAGATAAGATAAGTAGTTGTTCTATCGTTAAAGTACAAGGGGAGAACATGTAGCGGCTTGCCTATTTCCCACGTAGCTCGTCGGTCAAACCAATGATTCTCTTCTCAAAGTCATAGAGAGAGTCTTTTTTTTCTGGTATGTAGCTCCGCGAGCTAGGAACGCATCATCGGGGCAGGGGAAAACGAACAGAACATAGGGTCATCATCATTGCCCTCTTATTTTTTCTTTTG